CTTGAGCCATGTTCGTCGCCCTAGGCTTACCATTATTTCATTTCGTTCTATTGATTGGTTCTAGTTCTAGCTACAAAGAAGATATACATGGAGCTATGTCGACTTACGTACGTCTCGTTGACTAAACGATCAGGTATACCACGCCACGTAAAGCAATGCTTTCGCCCTGTCCAACTCTTAGCAATTGAATCCATAACCGCAGCTATTGAGTCTGCTGTGGGAATAAGCACCGCAGAAGAGGCTGCTATTGACTCCGGTGCTTTCGTATCCGATGTGAGTACGAGCTCTCAGCCTAGAAGCAGCTGTTAGCTAGTTATATGCAAATAACAGCCGAGGTTCGGTGTGGCGGTAATAAACAGTCTAACAACCAGCCGGGAATCGATGTTTGGAACCCATCGGGCCTATGAATGAAGATGGTGCAATTTGCCGTGAAAAGGGGGACTAAGTCCGTCTTGGAATGACTGACTTAGTCACACTTTTCAGAGAAGGCTCAAGAGCTACACATGGGTTCTGATAAAAGGGGATTGCTAATTTATCTTATCTCAGACCCGAGCCGAAGAGAGTCCCAATTGGCCCAATGCCTCTTCGACAAGAAGAAGCGGAATATAATATAGAGCTCGAAACCTCTTTTTCTTTTTTCTGGATGAGATCCAATCCCGACATCAGGAGCAGCTCAAGCAACCTCTATTACTAAGAGGAATCACGGGTTCGCTCGGGTCAGTTGGAAAAACCCAGCCTTTGTCCTTCACCACAAAACAAATAATGGAATGGTAAGCCAACTAATTGACGACTATACAAGCTGTATACCGGTCGATAGACCGATGAGACCTCTGTTTGATCTTCCAAATCCATTTGAAGACAACTATTTGAAACTAGAAGAGAAGGAAGTACCAAGAAAAAAGTATTATTAGCGAGGAGATAGTAGAAATCACCTTAGTTTTTTCCGTAGGTTGGAATGAATAAATTGATGATTCCCCTTTCTATCACCGCAAGACGTAGTCTTTTCAAATGATTCCCACCTAACCCCTTTGCCAAGGTTAGGCTGCTCCTGTATTGTTAGTTGAGTTGGTCTGATTAGACACGAGCTGGAATTCTCACATTGGTGTGTGGCTAAAGCCAATAGTTATGGTTTTTCTAATTCGCACTGATATAGGAATAAGCGACTTGAGCGACCACAGATGATTCAACTGGTTAGTTCGCGTCCGTACTTGCTTCTCCTTTTTTTCCATCCTTTCTCGTTCACTTTCACACACAGGCTTCATGCTTTCTTGCCCTCAACCAAAGGGCAATCGGGGAATGAGCAAGTACATAGCACGAAAGAAGGTTGTAGCGGCGCTGGAACATCTCCATGTTGAGACGGATATCCAGATGAAAAGGAGGTGAATCAGAGGGAGAGATCGATGCTCTTGAACTTGATAGATATGGCAAAAGCCCTTATATTATAAAATAAAAGGGATGATTTGTAGATCGGATCTCGTCTCTTAGAAAATGCCATCGACTGCTCTGAAAAGTGTGCCAAAGTCCGTCCTGTAATGACTGACTAAACAGATGGTATTGAATCGAACTAAGGGATGGTGCCGTACCAGCGGTCACCGGTTAGGCCAACAGGAACATATAGACCAATCACTAAGAGAAAGACCGATCATCCGTAGTTGAAGATGGTGGGGACACTACATCTCAAGCGAGTGCCCATAGATCAGACAATCGTAACATATCTATAGATAAAGAAACTCGTGATTCAGTCAATCCAATACGTTTACTAGATACATCTCCAACTCCCTTTTATTAGTCTCCTATCCCTCATGTGACTTCCACGCTGATCAAAGAAGAGGGCGCGCAGCGGAACCACATCATTTATAATTGAATACATTTTTTCCCATCACAAAGTAGACAAGAGCTCGAGCTAAGGCTACTGAGACTGCAAAGAAAGGCTAGTTCGACGGCCCCGGAACAACGATTCTATATTCTATATAATATAGAACGCCGGTCCACTCCTAAGCTTCCGGCATTGCGAGAAAGTGTTGACAGAGTGAAAGGCACCACATCGAAGAAGGAATATGAAATTTCTAGTTACCTTAAAGTCTCACTTCTTTTTTGAACCCTAGAGTTGGTGCGCGGCTTAGTGCCATCTAAAAGAATTGCGATTGAAGACCCCTAGCAATGGTGTCTATCGTGAGGTACCTCTTTAAGTCGTTTCACCTCTATTCCCTATAAAGCTTCTCTTACTCTTAGGAGAATCCCTTCGCTACACTCGACTAAAGACACCTACGAACTCACTCATAAGGAAACTCGTCAAGTAGGTCTTTCGAGCCATTTTACAAACTAAAGCAACCTTAGTGATGAAACGTAAACATCCACAGAGCTAGAACTTGCACCACTGGCCGCTTGTGGCTCCAATTCATCAGTGGATGTAGCATTATCCGGATGCAAACATGAAAATGAGTTCTTAATCGGTATATAGTAGTCAAATATTATGAATTTCAATCTCTTTGAAAGCGACTTCATCGGCTCTAGGCAACCCTATCGCTCCTACTGCCTTGACCGCGCAGTAGTATCGCTCAGTCCGATACTGAGAAGTTCCTACGTACAGGAAGTCCTTTTTACACAAGCTAATTAAACACAGCTACTTCTCTAAGACTAGCAGCATTTTTCCACTTCTCTGACTCTGAAGACGTCGAAGCGGTTGGCTCCCCATTTGATCCATTACATTGCCTTCTGTAAGAGCTATTGATCATGTCTGCTAGTATTCTGTTTACAGGCAAGAAACTTTCAACAGGCATGGTACGAACCAGGCTCTAAGAAGAAGAAAGGAAATCGGCATTAGCCAATCCCAAGATTGGTAGAAAATGGGGTCGAAGATAAAGGCATCAAATGAGCAGGCCTGAACTAAGATCCTGTCTCAGAGGCTAAAAGAAAGCGTTATAACGCCGCGGCTCACGACTTCTTCCTACGCCCAGAGGGAAATCCTTTCTAAGTAAAGTCAACACCTTGTTTTCGTTCTTGCTTTGTTTGTTGTTTGCGCCTATCCTGTGCCGCCATTCCATTAGTAGGAATGTACGTGCCGACTCCTCGTGTACTGATGTCTTGCTGCCACAGCCGAGTTCTTCGTTGCTTGGTTTGAACCTGTCACGGAGTTCATTGCAAGGTGGCGAGACCTTACTTTTGCCTGTCCCCAGAAGTTTACTCAGCAAGAGCTCCTCAAGATGTGCATGAACAACTTCAGGCACGACTTGTCGTCGATACTCCTGCCCCAAACCTTTAAGGGGGATTCGACGACTTGTGCACTAAAGCTCACGATGTGGAAGCACATCCTAGCAAACGGCCGCGTCCTACGAAGTACTTGAAATTCGTTCCGTTACCTTATTAACAAAATTCACAAAGTAGACGAATCATTCTCTTTCTCTATTATAAAAATGGACTTCTTTTTCACAGCCTATATGCGTATGCGTAAAACGAGAGTCCTTACTTTTCTTTCTCTTGCCCTGACATAATTCGGGGCTATCGCTTCCGTTCTGTTCTCTCTCTCTACCTCTTCTTTTTGACCTAACTTCAAAATCTTTTATGCCCGGCCAGATAGCATACATCAAGAACCCCTCCGAAGTGCATTTATCAGATCCGCTCCCCGAGTCAGACGAAAGAGGGTGAAAGGCCCACTACTTCTTCATTCATGGCCTATTTTTTTGTTTGATTGATCTCCCTTTCGTATTCATTCATTCGACCTGAGGCAAAAGAGAAGTCATACAAAGAAAGGTTCTTTCATGCAATGGATAACGGGCGGGCCTCCTATGGATTCCTCCAACTCAATGAATGAGGGGAGGAGTATGAGGAAGGCCGGCTTTCTATATGAAGATTCAAACAAAAAGGAAAAGGGTCAAACCAAATCTGACTGAATGAGGAAGAGCTCTTTCTGTGGTCTCATTTTATTTTACCACCATCTGAAATGCGCGAAACTTCGATTGGTGGAAGCCAGTCCATGAAGATTCTCCCTTTTCTTACGTGCAATTCCCCTCTTTCGGTAAGCATCCAGTATCTCAGCAGATGAACATTTCTCTAAGCTTATCCTGTAGCTTATACGTCGTTTGAAAGCTGCTTCAAGGATCCAACGAATAGCTAAGGTTTGGCTACAATCCCAGGGACATCATAAATAGTACCGGCTACTCCTACTTTTTCCACTTCGCATATGGGCTTTATATTCTCTACGGCGTCAACCATAAGTTTGATTACATCGCCTTCAGTTCGAGCTGGACGATGAAAAGTTTGATAAACAATAGCACGCACTCTCGTTCTTTTACCTTCTTTCATGCGAAAGTTGACCAACTTCTTGATCAATTGTTTTTGCTCACCATCCAAGCCCCCCATATAGCTGAGAATTTCCGAGCAATTGGAAGCCGCTTTCGCTGACGAGGCCGATAAATTGATATTACGCATTCGTTACTGTCCATCTTTTTGAGCCAACTCCCCTTCTTTCTTAGGTGACTAGCACGAGGCATTCCTACGCTCCTACTTGTGTTGTGAATAGGGTCGAGCTTGTTTTGTTGGGCTCTCCCCTTCTATCTATGCGGCCCTTCGACCCGGCCGGGGACTTGAAGACTTCTGTCGTGTAGTTCGTGAATCCGCGTGTCCGGCTTCTTTCCTTGGTGGAAGAAGGATATTTATTCTCTTATGCATGCGTCCTTCCCCCCGAAGGAAGAAAAAGACGAAACACCAGTACGCGGGACTTGAATAAACTGCTTATCTGGGCCGGAATGAAAAAAGAATCTTCCTTGCCTTTCTGCAATTATAAATATTCAATTATAAAGAAAGATCCGTCAATGTCAAGTCCGAACTAATTGAATAATTTCATATTAGTATCATAAATTCCTCGAATTGGTTTACCATTTCCATAAAGGATATAATTGACAACTCGAAATAACTTATATAATATAGCAGAAGCAGTCGTCTAACCAGGAAGCGGGCAAGCTACAAAGCAGTAAACGAAGGGATACGAGGACCGCTGGGTT